TATAAAATCGGTCTATTTCCGGCATCATATCCATAGTTAGCGCATTCATCATAGTTAGCAGTTCCAGCTCCGTATCAAGGTCACGATCGATATCGTCACTAGCATCAATATTCGAATTGAAGGGTGATATAAAATCGGTCTATTTCCGGCATCATATCCATAGTTAGCGCATTCATCATAGTTAGCAGTTCCAGCTCCGTATCAAGGTCACGATCGATATCGTCACTAGCATCAATATTGTCACTATCATCAATATCGTCACTATCATCAATATTGATATCATCAATAAGAAAACCTTTAGGCTTGTTATCCAGGAACTTGTTCAGAAATACCGTAATGAAAGATATCGTCACTAGCATCAATATTGTCACTATCATCAATATCGTCACTATCATCAATATTGATATCATCAATAAGAAAACCTTTAGGCTTGTTATCCAGGAACTTGTTCAGAAATACCGTAATGAAAGGAACATAGGAGTTTGTCGCTAGGTATTTGACCAAATAGGATCGTCCAGTTCCTATAGAACCTATCACTAAAATCCCCCTAGAGGGGGATAAGGCTAAGCGGAGCGAAAAGGGTTTTCCATGAGATGGGAAATGAAGAGTTTGTCGCTAGGTATTTGACCAAATAGGATCGTCCAGTTCCTATAGAACCTATCACTAAAATCCCCCTAGAGGGGGATAAGGCTAAGCGGAGCGAAAAGGGTTTTCCATGAGATGGGAAATGAATCTTCTATAGGTAGGCTGACGTCCTTGAAGTCCTTTCTCTCCGAGGTGGCTTCATCTCGAGGATGGCTTTAGTGCAGGATCGACTTGTGTCTTTCCGCACAATGAATCCAAGAAACTTGTCCGAAGACAGCCCAAAGAAAGACTTTAACGGGTTCATCTTCAGGTTGTGCTGTCGTAACCTTTCGAAGACCGCTCGGAGGTGGGTCTCGGCTCTTGACTGCATTTTCGTCTTATGCAACATGTCCTTGAAGATCTTGGTCATGGCCCTCTGGGGCTTTGTCCGTACCATAACCAGAATTGGAAACGGATTCCACAAAAAAAAAAGCTTAGATATGAGGAAAGGAAAAGAAGAGCGCTTAGTGAGGAGACAGCACCGGAGAAAAGAAATTCTCGCAGCTAAGGAAGCACGTCAACTCCGAAAGGAAGCTCGCGAGAGGAAAAGAACCTATGATATTCATCCCAAGCCGATTGCTTCTCGAGAAGCACCCCCCACTCCCTTAGGCCGGTCTTGTCAGATATTCTGGGAATATCCGGGAGAGGAAGAATGAAAACCCACCTGGGTATCCCTATCCCGCCAGTGAGTGGACGCATCACAGCTAACCACCTGAAGTAAAGAGAATCGAAGCTCGCCCCCAAGGATGGAAGAGTCAATTATTAAGCTTTGCCAGAAGAGTTACACTCATCAAGTCAGTCACGTCAGGCATGACCAACCACTTCCTTAGCTGCTTCACAATCCCGGCAGCAGCAACTAACAAATATAGAAGCTCTCCAAAAGAACTTTCTATGGTCAGCATAAGAAAGGAAGAAGCTTCACCTAGTCAGCTGGGAAACTATATGCTCCCCCTCATTCCCTTCTCTGATCTATGTAACTATCTTCTTGGTGAGCTTTCTCCATGGGGTGGGCGTGGGCGCTAGCCACTCTCTATTTTCTGGGCACCAGTTGGAACAATTGAATTGCCACCTCGATAAACAAATAAACAATCGCTGTGAAAAAGGACATATGGATTAGAAAGGCCCGACTTGACTCTCTCCGTCCATGGCTCTGTTTGATGACAGTATTCTATTATTATAGTTTGGTGTTCAAGGACTGGACTCTTACCGCTTGTGGTCGGTCAGAACGTCTCTCTCAAAACTTAGATTAGCGCTCAGCATTCCCTGCAAAACTCCCTTGAACAGCTGAACGTCCAAACCCGATGAAGGCGAACCTGATCTCCCTTCGGGCACCCTTTCAGGCCCTTTGATTTCGAAAGACTAACCGTTGCTGGTCCTCCGCTTAGCCATTTCCTTTCTTTGGTCTCGATGTCCAAACCACCGCTCCTTGGCGTAAGACGTAGATCGCTCCGTTCTCTCCTCATTTTGATTTTGAATAGTTGAGTGGGTTGGTCCGGTGGAACAATGTTGTTCTTATAACTCAATACTGAAGCCTTCACTTCAAAAGGACTCTTATTCCCGAACGTGAGGACTGCAATTGCATGATGACCTTCCTTTCACTTTGAAATCACTACCAATTCGTTTGCCAGCATACGATTCTTTAGTTCTTTGCTTGTTCGTATTGGGAAGCAAGCAGATTTCCTATGGAAAGAAAGTGAGTCAGCGGGTGGGGTTGAGATTCAAAGGGCTTTTAAAACCTCTTCCTAGCTCTGTGGGAAGGTTTCCTGTTTGTGTGCCTAGGTTGAGGAATCGAATGTAGGGGGCAAAAAGAAAGAAGGGAAAGACCCCCTTCCCCTCCTGGTGGCTAGGCTAGTGCAACAGGCCAAGTCGGGAGCTACTAGGAGGTTTTGGATCAAGGATGGGCTCTTGATCACCAGAGGGAATTGCCTCTACGTGCCCAAGGTTGGAGACTTAAGGAAGGAGATCTTAAGGGAGTGCCATGCGGCTGGTCACCCACGGAGGACACTGGCCCTTATAGCACGAGGTGACTACTGGCCAAAGATGGAGGAAGAGGTTTCAGGGTATGTGAGAACTTGTCGTCTTTGTCAGCAGGACCTTGTGGAGCGAGCTAAACCAGCGGGTTGGAGCCATTGCCTATACACCAGAGAGACCGGGCAAGTGTATCCATGGATTTCATTGCAAGCTTGCCGGGAGGATGGACCACCTAGTAAAGGTTGTACTAGACATGAGTTCTCTGCCATCTTCACCCCAGCCCCTACTAACAGTACTGCAGAAGAAGCTGCAAGATGATTTGTAAAAGATGATGTAAAGTACTAGGGCATACCCCGGACCATCATCAGTGATAGGGACCCTAGGTTCACTGGGAGGTTCTGGACAGAAGTGTTCAAACTCCTAGGGTCCAAGCTCAACTTCTCCACAAGCTTCCACCTAAAGTACGAGCTTCGTCCTTAGCCCGGAACTCGTTCAACGCTAGAGAAGTAAGGATTCAGTCTCGCTTCATCGCTCGCTTGACTGAACTCGTTAGAAAAAGAGAGGCAAAAAAGGGATTCCCGGGTATAAGGAATATAGAGGGTTAGGATCACGAGACTTGAGGGAAAATGAAGAGGAATAAAGAACCTTATTAGGCTTAGGCTTACAGCAGGAACTCGAATAACACCGGACTATCTCGACGAAAAGGCCTGACAAGGGAAGGAGGTGAATACTCGAAAGCCAAAGATAGATCTATTTCGTCTCGTCCCTTAGTCCCGTCAGTAAACATTTTTTTCTTCTGGCCCGACCTTAGTTGAGTGCCGTCAGTCAGTGGGAGATACTTCCTGAACCCTTCGTTCAGTCGATAGTTGTGTTTTAGGGTCTTAAGTACTGTAGCCGCTTCCCCGCTTTCTGTTCGTTCAGTCGCCTCACTAACTCCGTGAAGCGCGCCCTCCGTTTTCTCGCTTGTTGCCCCCGTTTGCTGTAAGCGATCCATCTCTTCTCCTTTAAAGCGAGAAGTACTAAACGGACCTTAAACTAGAGCCAGGAGACAGATCCGAATACGGAATACCCACACTCGAGGAACAGGCCAACGTAGCTTACGGGCAAGTCGATCAGAGCAAGGATCAAAGAAAGACGTTAGAGCGAGTACAGGTTTAGTTCCATCTATCTCTTTCGGGAAAAAGGCGGGTACGCTCAAAAGTGAAGTCAGTTAGTGGAGCCCGTTACTGTTAGTCAAGTGATTCGGTCAGTAAACGAAAAAGGAAAACCCCTTCTTTCAAGTCAAGTGGAAGGAAAATCCCAATATAGCCCGTATTTGTTCAAGCAGGCTCAGTCGAATCAAGCCAATAAAGTGCTTTTCTCCCTTGTTCTAGGTAGCTCGCTGCAGTCAGGTTGTAAGAAAGAGATGGACTAAAGCCACCTCTACTCGAGCGGAGAGTTTTAACGCTTTCAAGCAGTCGAAGGCTCAGGAAGCAAGAAGTGGAATCAGAATAGAATGAATGTCCAAGGGGAATCCCGTCCGTCCTAAGTGGGGAATTCGGCATTTACAAGAGGGAAGCCGCGTTCAGGGTCTATGAAGAAATAGAGGGAAATGGATGACCTTCACTGGTAGTTCAGCAAGCAACCAAACCAACGCAACGCAACGAAGCCGTATGAGTTCCAGCCAATCCATCTGCTTGAAAGCAGTCGTATCAGTCTTTCAAGTGGGGAAAAGGTATGATAGCTGGAGCGTGGGAGTAGAGAGCTTTGCGTGAAAGCGAACCGTGTACGTAGATCACTTTTGGGAGTAGATCGGAAGTTTGTTTGGTCGAACGAACTGTAAGAATCTCACACCTGGTCCAAGGTTCCCGCGATTTCAATTGCAATTGCTAGATCTCTTCATTCCCTCCCACCGGCCAGCAAGCATCCGCAGTTCAACAAGGGCAGCATCCGCTAGCAGGATTTTTTTGGATAAACCCTTGGGAAAAAGACCAATAGAATAAAGTACGCACGTAAGGTAAAACCTTCCTAACCTTCGAATAGCGAGTATCCAATCAGTAGCCGACACGAAGCCGGCACAAGCCAGCAGCAACAAAACAATAGCAACAATCTCCCTTTCGTTTTATGACGAATTTCCTGCTGCAAAAAAGATTCGCATATTCATGAATTGGGCTTTCATTCAGATGCTGGAAGTGTAAAGAAAGACTCAATAGAATATGTGTGTGATCTTTTGATCATCTGAATTTCCCACCCACCAAGATCAGATCCGCTTTCTGTTTGATTGCCCTCAATCCTCATCGCTTTCAGTCTTGATGGCAGACAGTTTATATGCAGCCTTTGGGAGTTCCTTCCTGGTGTAGCAGTAGTTCTTAGTGCCATTCCTTCGGTCCCAGTAACCATTACAGGAAGTGTTCTGAGTGCTTATG